ATTGTAATAATGAACAAAAAGGGTTTACGCTCATTTAATTAAATATTGATATATATCTCATATGTTAGTAGTGAGTTGAGTGGTTGGCATGAGCTTTTAATTAGATAAAATGAATATGAAATGAATATTATATGATATATTCTATTCATTTCATAAAAAAAAAAGAAGATCTTGGTTGGATGGTGAAATTGGAGGAGATACAAAGCTATTCATTTCTATGCAATCCATGAACCGAATCCAATTTGGTGAAATTTTGAATTCAAATCCTTTCGCATCGAGAGCGCCTTATAAAGCTCTTTGACCTTAGAATTGTCAGTACGTTGCTTTTATGCGATCTACGTAAAAGCAATTCATATTTGTTGATAAAAAGTGTAGTAGTACTTACATTAACAGCATAGAAAATACTCGAAGGATAACAAAATCTAGTTAGGTATAGGTAAACGACTTTCAATATCGATTGTTATATTAATATATTATATAAAATGGATGAGAATATATAATGGAAATTTACCTTGAAATTTCCATTTGTAGATTCCATTATTATTTCTTTTCTATTTTCATCGAGAGAATGGATTGATTCAATTTAGAGCAGATTCCAATAAAGAACGGAGTTATCTACGAGAAAAATGAATAAATGAAATACATAAGATGTCTTTCACATTACAATATATTAATGAAACCCACTGTTCGTTATGGCAGTTCCGAAAAAGCGTACTTCTAGATCCAGGAAAAGAATTCGTAAAAATGTTCGGAAGGGAAAAGCATATCGGTCCGCAATAAAAGCTTTTTCTTTAGCTAAGTCTATCTCCACCGGTCATTCAAAAAGTTTTTATTGTATAGCCAATGATGATTCCTCTGGATCATCAAAATGAATTGATGTCAATTCTGATTCGGATGACCCGTAGCACAACACGAGGGAATATACGACACCACCCTCCAGGACCCTGGAGAACAGTGATGCGAAATAAATCATTTTCTTCGGGTACTCCCAAGGGTGGTCGTACGAAAAAGACACGATCATTAATTAGTTCCACTACAGTACTTCCCTTCAGCCAATCCGGATAAATGGGAAATTTATCATGGCATGGGAAATTTATCAACCGTTCTTCTATCCACTCCGCCTTCCTACTAGAAAGGGATTAGAGTTCATCTTTTTTTGTAAGGATACACTTCAGCATTACCATTATGCTACATTTCTGGTAGCTCAACCTTATAAACATCCCAATCCATCCATTCCGATCCGAAACTAGGATCGAAACTATTTCTTCTTTTTGATAAAGAATAGCACAGAACCTAGGGAATCATGCATAGAGATTATATTATTGAATTATGAAATAGCTCGTGCATTTCGTAATAGATGGAGGTTATTGCTCTATAGCAAATAATTACTAGTTCGTAGTTCCAGATATCTCGATTCATCCTTCTTCTGCTTCTGCTCCTACCAATGATTCATCTCTGAACCCATTCTTTCCCTCTTTTATGGTTGTATAGAAAAAAGTGCTAAATCCTTTAGGAGAACTCAAAGTCATCATCTTTTAATAAAACCCCTTTCTACATCTCCGTAGCTCAAAATAGGATCAATTAATTGATTAGCAGCCTGTATATTAACCCGTATGTCATATTATTGTGAGCTATCAATATATTTGGATGTCTTCCCTAAAATTAGAAAGTCCAACAAAATATTGGAGAATAATCATATGGGAGATCATGGATCAGAAACATAGTTTTATTCTAGATATGTATATGCTCAAACCAATCAAAAAGATTGGAAAGTTATGATATAACTATGTATCTCTCTTTATTGTTTGGAATCTAGCTGCTCCGATTCTTCCCATCGTGAGCAAAAATTGAAAGATATTCCTTGTCCGATAACGCATGTGACTATTTTATTATTCTCTTTCGGAGCAGTGGGATCTGAACCCACGACCTCCATCACCCCAAGATGGCACGCTACCAAGCTGCGCCATGCTCCGTTATAATCATAAACCAACATAAAATTGATTCAAATGTAAATGCCCGAACTTATATTTGATTTGGACGTTATATTCACAGATTACTCCCTCTGCTAGACACGTTCCATAACATTGACGATCTGGTGTAAATAAGCTAGTATGGTCCCTACGAAGCCGCCATGGTGAAATTGGTAGACACGCTGCTCTTAGGAAGCAGTGCGAGAGCATCTCGGTTCAAATCCGAGTGGCGGCATTTTTTAAATAAGATCCCCTCAATAACTTCTTCCTATGTAGCAATATCTGTTCAATCTATTTCCATTGTGATAAATAAAACTTATCTTTCCATCATAGATCTCATTTGGAAATAAAATGAATAAATGGGTTGAATATGATATTCATAACTTTAGAACATATATTGGCTCACATCTCTTTTTCTCTCATTTTGGTTGTAACTCTCATTTATTGGGGAACCTTAGTTTATCGAATTGAAGGACTAAGCAGTTCGGGAGGAAAGGGCATGATAGTTACTTTTCTTTGTACAACGGGATTATTAATTACTCGTTGGTTTTATTCGGGACATTTACCGTTGAGTAATTTGTACGAATCATTCATGTTCCTTTCCTGGAGTTCATCCGTGCTCCATATAGTTCTAGAAATACGGAGCCAAGATGATCGGTGGTTAGGTGCAATTACTGCGCCGAGTGCTATGTTAACTCATGGTTTTGCTACTTTAGGTCTTCCGGAGGAAATGCAACGATCCGGAATGTTAGTACCCGCGCTACAATCTCATTGGTCAATGATGCATGTAAGTATGATATTGTTTAGCTATGTAACCCTTTTATGTGGATCCCTAGCATCAATAGCTCTTCTAGTTATTATGTCCGGAGTAAATAGACAGGTTCTTCTCGGTGCGATGGACAATTTCTTTTCCCGATCCATTCTTCCCAATGAAAATTTTGATTCACATGAAAAAATCAAAAGTGATTTGCAATACACTTTTGATTTTTCATCAACGAATTATCGTAAATGTCAATTGATCAAACAATTAGATCATTGGAGTTATCGTGCGATTGGTCCCGGTTTTTCTCTTTCAACCATAGGTACTCTTTCTGGAGCAATATGGGCCAATGAAGCATGGGGATCTTATTGGAGCTGGGATCCAAAAGAGACTTGGGCATTAATTACTTGGACCATATTCGCAATTTATCTGCATACTAGAATGAATAAGGGTTGGCAGGGTAAGGAACCGGCAATTGTGGCTTCTTTAGGATTTTCTATAGTTTGGATCCGTTATTTGGGGGTCGATCTATTAGGAATAGGGTTACATAGCTATGGATGGTTGATCTAACATAGAACCATAAATGGACCGAATTCCCGGAGGGAAAAAAGAATAGATTCGATCCAGTTCCTTTATGTAATTGATAAGTGACATCAATAACTGGTCCAAGTTATTTCAAAGATTTATTATAGAATGATGGAATCATTACTTGAAATAACTTGAACTATATTAGAAAAAAAAAAAAGAGAAAGAATTGAATTGTTTATTTGCTCCATTTCATTCCATTAATCTCTCAAGTGCCGTACCAATTGATCCATGATAGATCGTTTGAAAAAGGATCCATTGGGACCTGTATCTGCCATGGAACCAAAAATGACAAAACCCATACGGGATACTGAACACTATCCTCCCTTTCCAATTCCGTTGACCCAGAGAAACTGGAGCTGCATAGACGATTTTAACCGCTCCTATCATTACCAACCACAGCGAAAATAAATATAAAATGAGCATGAGGTAGCAATTCCATGTTCGGATTAACCCATACCCTCTAATTTAAACAAGTATGTAAGGGAAAAATTGGCGATTTGATTGCATAAGTGATGAAGAACCCTAATAATAATATTATTTTTAGTATTACGGGATAATAGTTCTTATCCAATATTTATGAACCTAATGTTGGTTCATAAGATCCCTGGAGACCCATACTTCTCGCTCCGATTAGGGGAAAGATAGAACCACCTGCAGTGTACAAAATGAACTTTGTGGCCAAATATACACGTCTTTCCCCCCCCCCCCCCTCCGCACGGATAGAAGTGGGTGAAGGGAAATTGCAGTTCCCGCATAGGAAAGAAAACTAGAATATCTCGAGAAGCAAATGATCCTAATTGGTCACTGTACATTGTTAAAATGAATTAGTAAATGAAAAAAAAAAATCGAGGATTTTGAGTAACTAGCCAAGCAACTGAAATGTCCAAAGTGGTAAGAAATTCCGTCAAATAGGTCCAATGGAAAGTCCGTTAATTCCCAGTCTCCAATGAAAATAAATAAGATCTATCCAGTTATAATCTTTCTTTTTTGAATTGGATCAATTCATTATCGAATTGGAAATAGTAACGGACGGAATGTATAGGTAATTAAAAGGAGTTCTAGTAAACAAATACCTAGAGTATACCATCGAATCAGCTCATTCCCTCCCTCTATGGGAGGGGAAATAAAAGCATTACGGAATCTGCAGATATGGGCGAACTAACAAATATTTTGGATCGAGCTAAGGTAATTCGCTAATTATAGAGATGGAAGAGACTTTCCATCTCTCTCTCCACTGATAAAAACCCATACTCGAGATCTTGGATCAAGTATGATAAAGGTTTTTATCAGTGGAGAAAAAAAAAAATTGAAAATATGAGATGGATTTCACCATTTTTATTGTGCATATTGATTAGTAAGCTAGACCCATACTGCGAGTCGTCTCATGCCATAAATAAACACGTACACTCAAGAAATCTGTCGGACAAGCGGATTCGCACCGCTTACAACCTACGCAGTCTTCTGTTCTTGGAGCAGAAGCAATTTGCTTAGCTTTACATCCTTCCCAAGGTATCATTTCCAATACATCTGTGGGACAAGCTCGTACGCATTGGGTACAACCAATACATGTATCATAAATTTTGACCGAATGTGCCATTGGATCTCCATTAGTTAGTAAAAAGTTTTTTAAATTGATAAGATCATATATAGCCAAATCTTCTAATATATGCCCAATAAAGATGGCTAATAACGGGATATTATGAATATAAAACGAATCGATAATTGTACTATCAATTATGTTTGGAACCAATATGTTAAGGTTCTTTATTTTTTCAATGGAACAAAGATATTTGTCCCATTTCGATCCCTCCAGATCACCCCGAATATGGTCCAATTGTGACAGGTCATTTTCATAATGAGTTTTATATGGATGTATTCATCATGTTTTTGATCGATCATAATACTATATAGATTTCGAGAGATTCTGGTCATATAGAATAGATAAATCTTATGAGATATACCCATGATCTTTTTGGATAGAAATAGATATATTGATTCCTAATCTATAGATCATATATATGATACTCTATCACCATTTCGACAAATGAAATTGATCGATACGAGTCGATTATATGATACGATTGCCAGAACAGTAGCTGATTAAATAACTGCTTCGGCGGCTGCAATAGCTATAACAAAAAAATGTCTCCCTTTACTCGCCGACTATATTCTAAGATAATGAAAAAATGCTACTGGATTTGGATCGACCGCATGCAGTATTGGCAACACATAAGTGCTCTGTTCTGAATCGTGACCAGATAAATACCAATAGATAATGAAGAAAGCACTTCGAACTCGAATAAGTGTATGCTCGATCGAGTCTTCATTCAATTACTGATATCGGTAAACGTCCCGGAACCATATCATCATAATGAAATTCATGACGATCATAGGTCGGGAGTTCATATTCTTCAATCATCGAAAGACAATTTGTGGGACAATACTTGCCATAATTTCCATGAAAGATACAAATTCATGGAAAAAAAAAAAAGATTCTAAATTCCCAATAGTTTTTCCCAATATATCTTCCAAATTTCCAATCAACAATGGGTAGATTGATCAGACATACATGTATACTCCACAAGCAATACTTTGAAAGAATCCTAAGTGTATTCATCCACGAAATCGTTCTGATGGGGATGGTATCAATTTGTTATAGGGATATTTAATAGTCTAAGTAAATAATTCATGTGATATAATGATTATGCATCATTTGTATACCTGTAGCAGAAATAGATCATATATAAGATCATGTCCCCCTCTACAAAAATATGAGAGAAGGGAGTTTGTGGAAAATATAAGAAGAGAGAGTTTGCGCACCAATATCCGCTATTAAAAGCCCAGGCTATAAAAAATGAGAAGCTATACAACCCAACTCTAGCATAATCACTCTGCTAGAGCTATCCCTTTGGGATACATATTTCCCGATCGATCTTTTCGGCTTACCGTTCCGTTATTGCCTCTGCGAACATAGTAGCTAAATAATTTCATTTTGTTACATAGGGGAGATATTGAACAATTGTTCGATTAGAAACAATTTTATCAATCCTTCCCCCTATGTAAATAATCTGATAGAGTAGAGGTTCACAGTCAATAACATTTTGACTATCTAGTAATAAGTCGAAGAACACCGTGCATCGATGGATAATGAGAACCCATACTTACCATCAGGGGGTCTTTCTCTGTAGCAAGCATGATCATATTATAAATGAGAAAAAAAGAACGACTAATTGGGATTCGGGATCTCTAAAAATGGGAATTGAAAACTTTCAAATTAACGGGTTTTTAGCCCACGAATACCTAATCGACCGATTAAATCATCGTAACGAAGTTTATCCCTCTTGTAGAGATAAACCAAAAGTTGCTTACGTTTGCCCAAAATTTTCCACAAACCTCTTTGGGAAGAATAGTCTTTTCCATGCAATTGCAGATGTTGGGTAAGTCTTAGGACCCGATTGGTTAAATAAAATACCTGAGATTCAACAGATCCTCTCTGTTTATCAGGAATCAGAGACGAACTAATGGATAAATTCTTGATCATAAAAAAACAAATTTTCCCGGAGTTGAATGGAATTTTTTTTTTTTTTTTTTCTCGAGTCAGAAAAAAGAATTAGATCCATTCTTTCATTTTCATGGTCCATATAAGAATTCTGATTCATTCCGACCATTTCTATTGAATAAAAATTGGTCGGATTCTTTCTATCTTCTTGGAGGAATATCTGGTTTTGGACCTATGGCAAAATACGATACGAGAGGTAGAATGTTTTCACATTGATGAAACGAACAGATTGGTTCAATTTTGGCGATATCCTGAAACTCCATTGAATAAATCTATTCTTTCGATGAAAACGTAATTAAAACAAAAAATCTATCAATTGAAAGTTAGGGGATACATACGTATTCTCAACATTGCGGATCGACTCCCATCATTTGTATTGAACCAATATCTATTCATGCAAATAAGATCCTCTAATCGATAACTAGGCCAAAGAAAACGTTTAATTTTTTGTGTTGTATCTGCGCTAAGATGTTGGTCTCTTCCCATGAGTTCTTCGTCATTTTGTATGTCTATTTCTTTTCCATTAGAAAATCCCGCATGATCGTTTTCTGGATCAAACCGATTCAGGATTCTAAATTCTCTGCGACGTTTTGGAAGCAAAATATCTTCTAAATTGAGGGAACTCAAAATGTTTTTTCCATCCCCCATAATTTCCCCGCGTTGCACAGATCCATCATAAAGATTTCCATCCATCCATTCCCGAGCTCTATTTTGAAACTTCAATGAAATACTTATGATTTTATACATCAGGAATTGGTCATTCGGTATGCTTGATAAACGATATGGTTCGGAGACTATTATTTTTTTATCTTCCCATATTTCATTTCCGCTGCTTACCTTTCTCGGAACATCCCCCTGAATAAGATCATCTTCCCGTATTTCATTTTCATTGCTATCCTTCTTCAGAAGAAGGAACATTAGATTCAGGTTAACATTTCGCTCTTGGATATTGGTCCAAAGATATTGGTCTGTATCCTTAATTCCGGACATAACCCTGCAAATATTCGACAGCTTTAATACACTTTCTTCCCCTATAGCTTGTACCGTTTTGTATTGAACAAGAACTTTATGAGTTCGTTGATCTTTTACTTTACCAGTTTGTTTATCTTCTACTTTACCAGTTTGTTTATCTTCTACTTTACCAGTTTGTTTATCTTCTACTTCACCAATTTGTTGGTCTTCTACTTCAACAGTTTGTTGATCTTCTACTTCACCAGTTTGTTGATCTTCTACTTCACCAATTTGTTGGTCTTCTACTTCACCAGTTTGTTGGTCTTCTACTTCACCATATTCATCGTTCCGATTATGCTCTTTTCCTTTTTTGTTCTGAACATATGATCTAGCACCTATTCCTTGTTCCATAACATTTGTTGTTTCCTTCCGTTCTTCTTCCTCCATCTTTTTCCGGTCTCGTTCTTCTCGTAAAAACGATTTTCTTGGTACGGGCTTCGATTTAGTGTCATATATATTATGGATTCCCAAAAGTTCCGGGAATAACCAGAATTTTAGATCTAATCCGGATCCTCTCTTCTCGATTTCCGGAGAATCCATAATGCTAACATTGTCTTTTCGCGCCTCATCAATCCCCTGCTGATTCGTAATAAAATCAGTCTTCTGCCTGTCAATCATTGTTGTATGATTGTAAGTACAAGAACGTATAGCATCGTAAATATCAATAATAGAACGATGACCATTCACGATATTGAAATCGGTACCCTTCCAATCCTCCTCGAGGATATCACGAATCAACTTTTTCCTGAGAATTCCTTCACGATCGGTAATATCTTGATCATTTGGTATATCAGGTTGTACTGGTGGTTCGTTAATATCTGAATCTTTTGCCAAATTGAGAATATCTGAATCTTTTGTCGAATTGAGAATATCCAAATCTTTTGTCGAATCGAGATAACTATATGATAAGAGATCGTATCTGTAACGTTTGTTCATTTTCCGAAGTAGTTTCAAAGAAGGTTCCATCACAGCTGCAAATATAGAATCTTTTTGTTGTTCATAGGGAATTAATCGTTCTTCATAGCACGTACATTGCTTACTGACTCTATTTCTCCATTTCCGTGGGTTTATACTAGACCATATCTGTGGGGATAAATGGTACCGGTCAGAACATTTCAACCATTGTTTCCAGTCATTCTCCTTCAGATCTTGTGGTTTCTCGTGATCCAATATTCTTTGTATATCTAAGAATTCTTTGATCTTATTTTTTATCAAGGGATATGATGTTTGGGCTCGAGATTCTAATAAATACTTTGAATAGGACCTGTTCATTGTCTTTATCTGCCATATCTTGTGAAATACATATGCTTGGGACATTGAGCACATGTTTCGATCAGGACGAATTTCAAAATCTTGTATTTTTTCGTTGATCAAATAGTAGTTGGTAATTTTATCTCTATTTCTTCTTGAAATATCATTATTGAGAATGAATATTCGTCCGTAAATTGTTGCTATATTCCCCGTGGATCGGATCCAAGCGGATCGAATCCAAAATTGAATATTTGACCCGATGAAATGAATAACACTTGGTAAAAGATCTCGGTCATTTTTGATAAAAAGTTTCAAAAATTTCATTGAATAGAAGCTTTTTCGGATTAATTGGACACTTTTATTTCGAAATCGACCAGGTATTCGCCGAATCTGAACCAATCGCTTTTTTAATGTTGATCCCGACATATTAAAACTCCCCTTCGATCCGGTATTAATCTCTGAATCCACCAGAGACATTCTAGTTATAGGAGAGCTATTTATGATCGCGATAGATTCGATCCGTTCCTTCATTGTGGTCGTCCGATCATCTGGATCTTTAACATTAATTGTTCGGGTTCCATATCCAAATTGATCATTAACTTCTGGTGAATCATTTGCACTACCCATAGAGGTAGTCTCACTCAGTAATTTATTTTGTATCCGGTCATTCAGTTCACTCTTGTCTATATATCTAACTCGTGGAACGCGTCCTATTCCTGTAGATCCCATCAATCGTCTCTTCCATTTTTTGAAGATAATAAATTCTCTCCTCAACCCTCTTTTCAATCTTTTGAAAATGAGAAATCCTCTTTTCAATTTTTTGAAGATCAATTTTTTGAAGATAGGTTTCAAAAATTGGGAAAAAGGCCCTAGCTTTGGGTTTGGATCACCATAAGGTACGTCAGTTTCCAATCCAAGGGTCGTTAAATAACTCCAACGCAATCTTTTTTCAAGTCGGGGTTTGGATCTATGCCAAGGCTTCAAACGAAAAGGAAATAGAAGCTTTATCTGCATACCATTTTTTTTCCATTTGTCTGGGAATTCTGTTTGGGAAAATTCGGTACCATCAGGAGCGCATCTTATATGCACTTCTCTCCTCATTTCTTCCCAATCTTCGGAAAATTCGGGGACTTGAAATATTAATATACGACCAATATTTTTGGCTATTATAAGCGATGGTAATATTATACGTTTTCTAAGAATTGATTGAGCCACTAATAATAAACCTCTTAAATGGTTCAATTCCGACCACAGTGCACATAAGGACTCAACGATTGTCAGACTGTAGGGGACCGGCTCAAATTCTTTGGATCTCTGGATTTTTTTCCTAATTTCTTTCTTGATTTGTTCTGTATAAACTCTATCAGAATCGGGCGTGTCGTAATAATCTTTAGGATAAGTGGGTATTTCCATTCTTACCAAAAAGAAAAAGGAATGTACATTCGGTTGTATCCCCTTCCATATCATAATTTTACGTCTTTGAGCACGTATGGATCCTACGATTAAGGACCGGCGATAATCTGACTCGGGAAAATAACGTTTCATAACTATTTTTCTTTGCCCAAGACGAAAAGTCAGCGTACTTCTGACCTTTCTTGAACGAACCCTATTCGTTGTGGCTAAAACTGCGGTTAGCTCATCATAGTCGCCCATCATCAAACCAGAGGACCATCGAGGCACATGTTTCCGGATCTCTCTAATTTGGAGAGGTTCTTTTAATAGTATTTCCCTGTAAAGGGTAATAAAATCTTTTGTTTGCGTTGAATCATCCGTAGATACATTTCCACGAAATTTCCGTAGTATTGTCCACTCGTGTTGCGCCAAAGACTCGAAAAGTAAATTCTGTTCCGAAGTAACCTTTTTTTCCGTAGTAAAAAGATAAAGAATCAATTCCCATTTTATGGTACCTGTGGGTGCAACGTTTCTACCGTCGATTCGGCTGTAAATATTTACCAAATAGTTTGTGTAGATTCGTTCATTACATGAAGCAATTTCCGGTACAATATCTATATAGGCTACTCGAAGGGCTATTTCCAACCACAATAAATGTATCAACGAATCATCCTCTTTTGCATAGATCTCTTGAATCTGATCAGAAGGCATTTCCAACAAATCTTTTGGATAGATCAGGTTACCAAAAGAATAATCTATATCCGAAGAATCTATATTCGACAAATATTCTTCAAAGATCTTCCTTGCTTGATTTGGAATTATTCGTTCTGCTAAAAGCCGTTTCGAAATAGGTTCAACTTTTACTCTTTTCGATGATTTAGTGATCGGAATGAGCGAACGAACAGTATCTGTAGGTAAGGGTTCCCAGGGTAGTCGAAAGCTTTCGTGTTCCAATTCCTGCCAATGATGAGAGATATGGTACCCATGCCCAAATGGATCATTTGGTAATCCCTCTTTACGGTCTTTCATAAATACCTCTGTAAAATCCGAAAGATTCGAAATGATCGAATCGTTCAGCATTCGGGGGGACTCAATTTTGTTAATTGTTCCACGGAATGCCCCATTAAGGAATGGATCATACATTTCAGTAAAAGAATCTCCCTCAGAATTGGAGAATTGAACTCTACTTTCCATAACATTTCCAACAGGAGATCCATTGCTTAGAGCTTTCACTCGATCCAAAAATTCATTCCCTAAATAATCTCTTCTTCTTTTAATGGTATGGATCCATCTATGATAAGGATCCTCAGATGAGCAAGAAATACCTGAAAGATATCTATATTTATCGAGCTTTTCCCCAAGAACCAATACACTAGGTAAAAACGTAAAAGAGATTCTTTGTTTTCCATCACTCAAATATGTGCCAAAAAAATATTGAGAGACTTCGGTCCTCACAGGACCTAGTCGAGTAAATGGGCTATTCCCGATATATCGTATTGGCCGATAAGCTCTATTATGATCAAAGAACATAATGGGCCATGGTCGCTTGAACCATGATAATTTTTCTTCCTTCTTAAGTCCTTTAATTTTTTTTGAATCTATAGCCAAAGAGCTATCATCTATAGCCAAAGAGCTATCATCTTCATCTATAGCCAAAGAGCTATCATCTATAGCCAAAGAGCTATCATCTATAGCCAAAGAGCTATCATCTTCATCTATAGCCAAAGAGCTATCATCTTCATCTATAGCCAAAGAGCTATCATCTTCATCTATAGCCAAAGAGCTATCATCTATAGCCACAGAGATATCATCTATAGCCACAGAGATATCATCTATAGCCACAGAGTGGCTAGTCACAGAGCGATCATTTTTGGCGTCATTATTTCTCTTTTTAAGAAAAGGTGATGGAGCTCTACCTAAATAGAATGAACAATAAGAAAGAAGAAGTAGACTAAAGGTTCGATGGATATAACGTTTTAATATAGTATAATTGATAGGTGAATTACGTTCTATACGGAAAGATACCAATTTTGTCAAAATTATGAATAGAATATGACCACCCAACCAACCGCAAAAACTACTTATCACAAATGATATATTACCGCCGTAACGAAAAAGAAAGAGGTTCACCAGTCTTGTTAATACGGGATTTGCTAAAATAATGGGATTACACAATTGAAGAATTAGACCACTCATAAATAGACTTATAATTTTTGGATTGTTGATCGAATTTATGGGGTGCAGAGATTTAGAACTTGAAGGTTCTTTGTTCATTTTATAAAAACGAAAAAACATGTATGGTACGACCAATAAAGTTATTGCGTGAGGTTTCCACAACGCTGCATAGATGGGCGAATAGTACATGGACAAAAAGACTATTAATTGTCCCGTAATAGAACCACTTATAGCTATTATACCATAGAGAGTTTCTCCCAAAAAGAAAGATCTCATGGAATATATTTTAGAAGGACCAAAAGGCAATGTAGTGAGAAATCCATAATATAGCCCAAATAAAATGATCGGACCTGAGACTTCTATCCATGATGATAATGGATCCCATAGTAGACCAAGTACTCTTATCATATCGAAACTCCTTTTTGATCGAAATAAAAGAATGGGAAATAGGAATAGAATAAATAGATCTGGTATCCCCCATATATATATGGGAGATACAGATAGGAATAGTTATCATTTTATACATCCATAAATTTGATTTAACAGAATAGATTCCAATATCTAACATATTGAAAATAGAAAATCGATTTTGAATAGATATTATAACATCTGGATATATACATATGCTATTAATCCAAATATTCTCTGTTATTTTATCTAGGAGTAGGAGTACTGGTATAGAACTCGTTTGTATTTCTGACCAGGGTGGTCCGATCCAAGTTATCTAAATTTTCGTTACGTCGTAGAGGGCGGGTAACCAATTCAAGTACATCTCTCGCATTGGCAAATCCATGAATCTGGGCAAAAGTAAATTCAACTGACCATTTAGTACCAATTCCTCTCGCCCCTAACGGGTTAGCATGAGCCATTCCGGTGATGGCTAAGTCGGGTTGTAGCTCGCGCATACGTCGTATCTGATTCGAATTGTCTGGTTTCTCCACAATTCGTGGTATTGGTATACACATTCTTATACATGTATCTTTTAAAAGTGCTAATTCAGCAGCTTGATACCGTTTATCCATATATGGAATACCAATTTCATAAACGATCATACCACATCTGATTAAGAATCTTGCTAGAGATATTTCTAGGAGATTATCTCCCATGAAAAATACAGATTTCCCGCGTACCAAATCAAGATAATCCTTTAAACTCTCCCATATCCGTTCCTCTCTTTCCTCTAGACTCTGGGTCTCAATACCAAATACAGGACAAATCTTTTCGATCCAAGCACGCGTTCCGTCCGGACCAATAGGAAAAGGAGCTACGATTAATTCACATTTTTTTCGTCTTATCAAAGTTGTTGCTGTACGACTCAAAAATGGGTTAACGCCACAAACATAAACTCCACCACCCAGTGATGGAAGATCGGCATATCTCTGAGCGGGCAACCAACCCGATACCTTGATGAATTGGCGTCTTAATTCTGTATTAAGTTGAGAGACCAAATTCGAAGGTAAAGACCCAAAAAGAACTAAGGGAGGATGATTTGCATATTCTACCAATTTCTTTTCCTTAAGAAGAGGAAAAGGGAATAAATTTGTTTTTGTTCTAGTTTTTTTTGATTCACCAACGGGGAATTCCTGTTCTGGACAACGATGTGCCATTACAGCTAACACAGTATCTTCCCCTTGAGTAAAAGCATAATCCAGTCCATTTGCTCTTGCCACTAAAATTGGTACTCCAATTTCATATTCCAACTTGGGTGCCATACCTTCCAAATCCATTTTTATTATTTCTGTAGTACAAGTGCCTATCCATATGATGACGCTGGGGTCTCTATCTTTTTTTATCCGAATACAAAGCGTTTTCAATTCCCCATAATCGTTCAAATGGGCCGAGATATCCCCTTCTTCTAATTCTGCCATTGCATAGCGGGGTTCTGCAAAAATCATAACTCCAAGTGCATTTTGCAAAAAATAACCACATGTTTTTGTGCCCACTACCAAAAAGAAACTGTCTTCAATCTTTTGATACAACCAGGATACACAGCTAATGGGACAAAAAGTATGATAATTACCCGTTTCACATTCAAAAGTTATAGTTTCATCAATTTTGGCCGGCATAATAGGGAGGGGAAGAATAAATGGCTGGGGATAAATAAGGAAAAGAAATAATGAATAAAAAGGATAATAAGAAGAAAGAATCAAATTTACAACGAATTGTGAATTAATTGTTGATTCTAAATTCTCGTAAACCCAAGTAAATTCTCCTGATTCTTTTTTTTCTGTCCCCCACCACCAATGGGATTTAGATAAAGATCAGAGAGTAAACTGAATAATTCCCGATCTGGA